CGTAGCTTAACTAAAGCATAACACTGAAGATGTTAAGATGGGCCCTAGAAAGCCCCGCCAACACAAAGGCTTGGTCCTGACTTTACTAACAACTTTAGCCATACTTACACATGCAAGTATCAGCACCCCTGTGAGAATGCCCCACAGCTCCATTCCCTGGAGCAAGGAGCTGGTATCAGGCACACATCCCATGTAGCCCACGACACCTTGCTCAGCCACACCCTCAAGGGAACTCAGCAGTGATAAACATTAAGCCATAAGTGAAAGCTTGACTTAGTTAAGGCTAAGAGGGCCGGTAAAACTCGTGCCAGCCACCGCGGCTATACGAGAGGCCCAAGTTGTTATATTCCGGCGTAAAGAGTGGTTATGGAAAGTTAAAATTAAAGCCGCACACCTTCAAAGCTGTTATACGCACCCGAAGTCTAGAAGCCCAATTACAAAAGTAGCTTTATCTCCCCAGACCCCACGAAAGCTCTGGCACAAACTGGGATTAGATACCCCACTATGCCTAGCCCTAAACATTGGTATAACTCTACACATTTTACCCGCCCGGGTACTACGAGCACCAGCTTAAAACCCAAAGGACTTGGCGGTGCTTTAGACCCCCCTAGAGGAGCCTGTTCTAGAACCGATAACCCCCGTTCAACCTCACCCTTTCTTGTTTATTCCGCCTATATACCGCCGTCGTCAGCTTACCCTGTGAAGGTTTAATAGTAAGCACAACTGGTTTAACCCAAAACGTCAGGTCGAGGTGTAGCGAATGAAAGGGGAAGAAATGGGCTACATTCCCTAAAGATAGGGAAAACGAATGACATACTGAAATGCATGTCTGAAGGAGGATTTAGTAGTAAGTGGAAAATAGAGCGTCTCACTGAAACTGGCCCTGAAGCGCGCACACACCGCCCGTCACTCTCCCCAAGCTCACCAACTTAATTAACTTAAAAAGCCCATTAATGCAAAGGGGAGGCAAGTCGTAACATGGTAAGGGTACCGGAAGGTGCACTTGGAAAAACCAGAGTGTAGTATAATACAGGAAAACGCTTCCCTTACACTGAAGAGATGTTCGTGCAAACCGAATCACCCTGACACCCAACAGCTAGCCCACCAGCACAACAACAACCGACCACTATTTATACCCCTACATACACAAACAATTATAATAATTAAACCATTCTTCCCCTTAAGTATAGGAGATAGAAAAAGGCATATGGAGCCATAGAGAAAGTACCGCAAGGGATTGCTGAAAGAGTAATGAAATAATCCAGTAAAGCTTTAAGAAGCAGAGATGATACCTCGTACCTTTTGCATCATGATTTAGCCAGTGAACTACAAGCAAAGAGTACTTTAGTTTGATCCCCCGAAACCAGGGGAGCTACTCCAAGACAGCCTATATATAGGGCGAACCCGTCTCTGTGGCAAAAGAGTGGGACGAGCTTTGAGTAGAGGTGATAAACCTACCGAACCTGGTAATAGCTGGTTGCCCGAGAATTGAATAGAAGTTCAGCCTCACAGCTTCTACACTCATCAAGGTATCACTATAGACTGACACCCCAAGAAACTGTGACAGTTAGTCAAAGGGGGTACAGCCCCTTTGAAATAAGACACAACTTTTCTAGGAGGATAAAGATCATAATACAAAAGGACCAACATGTACCTGGGTGGGCCTAAAAGCAGCCACCCCGTCGGAAAGCGTTACAGCTCAAGTACATATCATCTATCCACATATCCTGATAACAAGTTCTTATTCCCCTACCCACTACCGGGCTATCCCATGCGACCATGGGAGAAATTATGCTAGTATGAGTAATAAGAGAGTCAGCCTCTCTCCAGGTACACGTGTAAATCGGAACGAACCCCCACCGAACATTAACGGCCCCAGACAAAAGAGGGCCCTGAACAACAACTAAACAACTAGAAGAAAGTTCATGCATACAGCCGTTAACCCCACACTGGTGTATCCCCATGGAAAGGCCAAAAGAAAGAGAAGGAACTCGGCAAACAAATCAAGCCTCGCCTGTTTACCAAAAACATCGCCTCTTGCAAAAGCAAAGAATAAGAGGTCCCGCCTGCCCTGTGACTATTAGTTTAACGGCCGCGGTATTTTGACCGTGCAAAGGTAGCGCAATCACTTGTCTTTTAAATGAAGACCTGTATGAATGGCACAACGAGGGCTTAACTGTCTCCTCTTTCTGGTCAATGAAATTGATCCCCCCGTGCAGAAGCGGGGATAAACCCATAAGACGAGAAGACCCTATGGAGCTTTAGACACCAAGGAAGATCCTGTCAAAATCCACCAAAAATGGAAAGAACTAATGGATATCTCCTTCCCTAATGTCTTTGGTTGGGGCGACCGCGGGGGAACAAGAAGCCCCCACGTGGAATGGGAAAACACCTTTCCTACAGCCCAGAGCCACAGCTCGAGGCAACAGAACTTCTGACCATCAAGATCCGGCAAAGCCGATCAACGGACCGAGTTACCCTAGGGATAACAGCGCAATCTCCTTTTAGAGCCCATATCGACAAGGAGGTTTACGACCTCGATGTTGGATCAGGACATCCTAATGGTGCAGCCGCTATTAAGGGTCCGTTTGTTCAACGGTTAAAGTCCTACGTGATCTGAGTTCAGACCGGAGTAATCCAGGTCAGTTTCTATCTATGTTATGCCCTTTTCTAGTACGAAAGGACCGAAAAGAGGAGGCCCCTGCCCTAGGCACGCCTCACCCCGACCTAATGAAAGCAACTAAAATAGGCGAAAGGGAGTACCCCCCCACCAAAGAAAATGGTGCAGTTAGGGTGGCAGACTATGGTAATTGCAAAAGACCTAAGCCCTTTCCACAGAGGTTCAAATCCTCTCCTTAACTATGACTTCAACAATTATTACCCACATTATTAGCCCTCTAACTTTCATCGTTCCCGTACTTCTCGCCGTAGCATTCCTCACCTTACTCGAACGCAAGGTACTAGGGTATATACAACTACGTAAAGGTCCTAATATCGTAGGGCCTTACGGGTTATTACAACCCATTGCTGATGGTGTTAAACTATTCATTAAGGAACCTGTGCGCCCCTCGACCTCATCGCCCGTCCTATTCCTCCTGGCCCCTATGCTTGCTCTAACATTAGCGTTAACCTTGTGAGCCCCAATACCACTCCCCTACCCAGTAGTTGATTTGAACTTGGGCATCCTCTTCGTCCTGGCCCTCTCAAGTCTCGCAGTCTACTCCATCCTAGGCTCCGGCTGAGCTTCGAATTCAAAATATGCCCTAATTGGAGCCCTGCGTGCCGTCGCACAGACCATTTCCTACGAAGTTAGTCTAGGGCTAATCCTACTGAGTGTTATTATCTTCACCGGGGGATTTACTCTACAGACATTTAATGTAACTCAAGAAAGCATTTGAATGCTTGTACCAGCCTGGCCCCTAGCCGCAATATGATACATTTCAACTTTGGCCGAGACAAACCGTGCACCTTTTGACCTAACAGAGGGAGAATCAGAACTTGTCTCGGGATTTAATGTAGAATATGCAGGGGGCCCTTTCGCCCTCTTTTTCCTAGCCGAGTACTCTAATATTCTCCTTATAAACACTCTGTCTGCCATCCTATTCCTGGGAGCCTCCCACATCCCTACTCTCCCAGAACTAACAGCCCTCAACCTTATAGTGAAAGCCGCCCTTCTATCAGTACTATTCCTGTGGGTCCGAGCCTCTTACCCCCGGTTCCGATATGATCAGCTTATACATTTAATTTGAAAGAACTTCCTCCCACTGACACTAGCATTGGTCATTTGACACCTAGCGCTTCCCATCGCATTCGCCGGGTTGCCACCCCAACTATAAAAATGAAGCCGTGCCTGAAGAAAAGGGCCACTTTGATAGAGTGAATTATGGGGGTTCGACTCCCCCCGACTTCTTAGGAAAAGGGGATTTGAACCCCACCTGAAGAGAGCAAAACTCTTAGTGCTTCCGCTACACCATTTCCTAGCAAGGTCAGCTAATTAAGCTCTTGGTCCCATACCCCAAACATGATGGTTAAAATCCCTCCTTTGCTAATGAACCCCTACATCCTCACTGCCCTATTATTTGGCGTAGGCCTCGGCACCACCACCACATTCGCGAGTTCTCACTGGCTATTAGCCTGAATGGGACTAGAAATAAACACCCTGGCCATCATCCCTTTAATGGCCCAGCATCACCACCCACGAGCAGTCGAAGCAGCCACCAAGTATTTCCTTGTACAGGCCGCCGGAGCAGCGATGCTGCTGTTCGCCGGCACAACAAATGCTTGACTCACCGGACAATGAGATATTACACAGGCCATTCATCCACTGCCAACCACTTTGGTTACACTTGCTCTCGCCCTAAAAGTAGGGCTCGCACCACTGCACTCATGACTACCCGACGTCCTTCAAGGACTAGACCTAACTACAGGCCTTATTTTGTCCACCTGACAGAAACTAGCCCCATTTGCCTTACTCCTCCAAACCTCTAGTGCTAACACTACCCTTCTAGTAATTTTAGGGCTCCTCTCCACCCTGCTGGGCGGGTGAGGGGGCCTCAACCAAACCCAGCTACGAAAAATCCTGGCCTATTCTTCGATCGCCCATCTCGGCTGGATGGTGCTAGTAATACAATTCTCACCCTCCTTAACTCTAATTGCACTCGCCACATATATCATCATGACATCCTCAACATTTATTGTATTTAAATTAAATGAGGCTACTAACATTAATATACTTGCCACCTCTTGAACGAAAGCCCCCGCCCTAACGGCTCTTGCCCCCTTGCTTCTCCTGTCCTTAGGGGGCCTACCCCCACTTACTGGCTTCATGCCAAAATGGCTTATTCTACAAGAGCTGACCAAGCAGGATTTGGCCCCCACCGCCACACTGGCAGCAATAAGCGCACTTCTGAGCTTATACTTCTACCTCCGGCTCTCCTACGCCATAACTCTAACTATATCACCCAATACCCTCACGGGAACATCCCCTTGACGGCTTGCATCTTCCCAAGTGACCCTACCCCTTGCCACCTCCACACTAGCTGCACTGCTACTCCTACCGCTTACCCCAACCGTATCAGCGCTATTGACCTTGTAAGGGGCTTAGGTTAACACGAGACCAAGAGCCTTCAAAGCCCTAAGTGAGGGTGAGAATCCCCCAGCCCCTGATAAGACTTACGGGATACTAACCCACATCTCCTGCGTGCAAAGCAGGCACTTTAATTAAGCTAAAGCCTTACTAGGCGGGCAGGCCTCGATCCTACAAAATCTTAGTTAACAGCTAAGCGCTTAAACCAGAGAGCATCCACCTAACTTTCCCCCGACCTTCTCACATAAGGGGTCGGGGGAAAGCCCCGGCAGGTCATTAGCCTGCTTCTTCAGATTTGCAATCTAATATGTTATACACCTCAGGGCTTGGTAAGAAGAGGACTTAAACCTCTGTTTATGGGGCTACAATCCACCGCTTAAAACTCAGCCATCCTACCTGTGGCCATCACTCGTTGATTTTTCTCCACCAACCACAAAGACATCGGCACCCTATATCTGGTATTTGGTGCCTGAGCCGGCATAGTAGGCACAGCCTTGAGCCTGCTTATTCGAGCAGAACTTAGCCAACCGGGCGCTCTGTTGGGAGACGACCAAATCTATAATGTAATTGTTACAGCCCATGCTTTCGTAATAATTTTCTTTATAGTAATACCAATCATAATTGGGGGTTTTGGAAACTGGCTTATCCCGCTGATGATTGGGGCGCCAGACATGGCATTTCCCCGTATAAATAACATGAGTTTTTGACTTCTCCCCCCTTCTTTCCTCCTTCTCCTGGCCTCTTCAGGGGTTGAGGCAGGGGCTGGAACAGGATGAACTGTTTACCCCCCCTTGGCGGGCAATCTTGCCCATGCCGGGGCATCTGTTGACCTAACAATTTTCTCCTTGCACTTAGCAGGCATTTCATCAATCCTAGGGGCAATCAATTTTATTACAACAATTATTAATATAAAACCCCCAGCTATCTCCCAATACCAAACTCCGCTGTTTGTATGGGCTGTCTTAATTACGGCAGTTCTTTTACTTCTCTCACTCCCGGTCCTTGCCGCCGGTATCACAATACTGCTCACTGATCGGAACCTAAACACCACCTTCTTTGACCCAGCGGGGGGAGGAGACCCAATTCTTTACCAACATCTCTTCTGATTCTTCGGCCACCCAGAAGTGTATATTCTTATTTTACCAGGCTTCGGAATGATTTCGCACATTGTTGCATACTATGCTGGCAAAAAAGAACCTTTTGGGTATATGGGTATGGTCTGAGCCATGATGGCAATCGGCCTTTTAGGTTTTATCGTTTGGGCCCATCATATGTTCACAGTCGGGATGGATGTAGACACCCGTGCATACTTTACCTCCGCCACAATAATTATTGCAATTCCAACAGGGGTAAAAGTATTTAGCTGGCTCGCAACCCTACATGGGGGCTCAATCAAATGAGAAACTCCCCTACTGTGGGCCCTGGGGTTTATTTTCCTATTTACAGTAGGGGGCCTTACTGGGATCGTACTAGCTAATTCATCACTAGATATCGTGCTACATGATACATACTACGTGGTTGCCCACTTCCACTACGTATTATCTATGGGGGCTGTATTTGCCATTATAGCTGCCTTCGTACACTGATTCCCACTGTTTTCTGGCTACACCCTGCATAGCACTTGAACAAAAATTCACTTTGGTATTATGTTCCTAGGGGTTAACATGACCTTCTTCCCACAACACTTCCTAGGACTAGCGGGCATGCCACGGCGATATTCTGATTACCCGGATGCATACACACTATGAAACACAATCTCCTCAATCGGGTCACTAATCTCATTAGTAGCAGTTATCATGTTCCTATTTATCATCTGAGAAGCGTTCGCCGCAAAACGTGAAGTGCTCGCAACAGATATAACAACTACAAATGTAGAGTGACTACACGGCTGCCCTCCTCCCTATCACACATTTGAAGAGCCAGCCTTCGTTCAAGTTCAAGCAGACTAATCGAGAAAGGGAGGAGTTGAACCCCCATTGGCCGGTTTCAAGCCGACTACATCACCGCTCTGCCACTTTCTTCATTAAAATACTAGTATAACAGTTTATTACACCGCCTTGTCAAGGCGAAAATGTGGGTTAAATTCCCGCGTGTTTTGTTACAATGGCACATCCGTCCCAACTTGGATTTCAAGATGCAGCTTCCCCAGTTATAGAAGAACTCCTACATTTCCACGACCATGCTTTAATAATTGTATTCTTAATTAGCACGCTGGTTCTTTATATTATTTTAGCCATAGTCACCACTAAACTGACCAATAAATATATCCTGGACTCACAAGAAATTGAAATTATCTGAACTGTCCTACCCGCCATTATTCTAATTCTTATTGCACTGCCTTCGCTCCGTATCCTCTATCTCATAGATGAAATCAATAATCCACTCTTAACAATTAAAGCCGTGGGCCACCAATGATACTGAAGCTACGAGTACACTGACTACGAGGACCTGGGATTCGACTCATACATAATTCCAACTCAAGACCTCACCCCGGGTCAATTCCGACTCTTGGAAGCTGACCACCGTATGGTAATTCCAGTTGAGTCCCCCATTCGAGTACTAGTTTCCGCTGATGATGTCCTTCACTCATGAGCGGTGCCTGCCCTAGGTGTAAAAATAGACGCAGTCCCAGGCCGTCTAAACCAAACAGCCTTTATCGCATCCCGCCCAGGAGTGTTTTACGGACAGTGCTCTGAAATTTGCGGAGCCAATCACAGCTTTATGCCTATTGTAGTAGAGGCGGTTCCGCTAGAACATTTTGAAAACTGATCCTCCCGAATACTTGAAGACGCCTCGCTAAGAAGCTAAAAAGGGTATTAGCGTTAGCCTTTTAAGCTAAAGAATGGTGCCTCCCAACCACCCCTAGCGACATGCCTCAACTCAACCCCGCACCCTGATTCGCCATCCTTGTGTTTTCTTGAATAGTATTTCTAGTGGTCCTTCCGCCTAAAATCACCGCCCACACTTTCCCGAACAGCCCTACACTTCAAAGCGCAGAAAAAACCAAAACAGAGCCTTGAAACTGACCATGACACTAAGCTTCTTTGACCAATTCATAAGCCCAACCTATCTAGGGATCCCACTAATGGCCCTTGCCCTTACTCTTCCTTGAATTTTATTACCCACTCCGACGGCCCGATGACTAAACAACCGTCCTATGACTTTGCAGGGATGGTTTATCAACCGTTTTACACAACAGCTACTACTCCCCCTCAACGTAGGGGGCCACAAGTGAGCTGCCCTCCTGGCTTCATTAATGATTTTTTTAATTACACTGAATATATTAGGACTACTACCATACACTTTCACCCCAACGACGCAATTGTCCCTCAACCTCGGACTAGCAGTACCACTTTGATTAGCAACCGTTATTATTGGCATGCGAAACCAACCCACCCATGCTCTCGGACACCTTCTGCCAGAAGGCACACCAGGCCCACTGATCCCCATCCTGATTATTATCGAAACAATTAGCTTATTCATTCGACCACTAGCGCTGGGGGTGCGACTAACAGCCAATCTGACAGCAGGACACCTACTCATTCAACTAATTGCCACCGCCGCCTTTGTACTACTACCTCTTATGCCCTCCGTAGCCATCCTCACAACGACAGTCCTAGTTCTCCTGACCTTACTAGAGATTGCCGTGGCAATAATCCAAGCATATGTATTCGTACTATTATTAACCCTCTACCTACAAGAAAACGTCTAATGGCCCATCAAGCACACCCCTACCACATAGTCGACCCAAGCCCTTGACCGCTAACGGGAGCAGTCGCCGCTCTCTTAATGACATCCGGACTTGCAACCTGATTCCACTTTCGCTCAACAACCCTAATAGCCCTGGGGACAGCCCTGCTGCTTCTTACAATGTATCAGTGATGACGGGACATTGTACGGGAGGGTACTTTTCAAGGACACCATACTCCCCCAGTACAAAAGGGGTTGCGCTACGGTATAATTCTTTTCATCACCTCGGAAGTATTTTTTTTCCTAGGGTTCTTCTGAGCCTTCTACCATGCTAGTCTGGCCCCAACCCCAGAACTAGGAGGATGCTGACCCCCCACTGGCATCACCACCCTAGACCCATTCGAAGTCCCACTACTTAATACTGCTGTACTGCTCGCCTCCGGCGTAACAGTCACTTGGGCACACCACAGCCTCATAGAAGGGGAACGCAAGCAGGCCATTCAGTCTCTGGCCCTAACCATTCTACTAGGATTCTACTTCACATTTCTACAAGGCATAGAGTACTATGAAGCCCCCTTCACAATTGCCGATGGTGTTTATGGGTCTACCTTCTTTGTAGCGACAGGCTTCCACGGATTACACGTCATTATTGGCTCAACATTTCTAGCCATCTGCCTGCTGCGACAGATCCAATACCACTTTACATCCGAGCATCACTTCGGATTCGAGGCAGCTGCCTGATACTGACATTTCGTAGACGTTGTGTGACTCTTCTTATACATCTCAATCTATTGATGAGGCTCTTAGTCTTTCTAGTATTAAAGCTAGTATAAGTGACTTCCAATCACCCGGTCTTGGTTAAATCCCAAGGAAAGATAATGAACCTAACAATAGCCGTAATCACAATTACAATTGCGCTATCTATAATCCTCGCCATCGTATCCTTCTGACTGCCCCAGATAACCCCAGACCACGAAAAGCTCTCTCCATATGAATGCGGTTTCGACCCTTTGGGCTCCGCACGACTGCCGTTCTCCCTCCGATTCTTTCTGGTGGCCATCCTATTTCTCCTTTTCGACCTGGAAATTGCTCTACTTCTCCCCCTACCATGGGGAGACCAACTTGCCTCTCCATTACTCACTCTTGTCTGAGCCACAGCCGTCCTAGTACTCCTTACCCTAGGGCTAGTATATGAATGACTACAAGGAGGCTTAGAATGGGCTGAATAGACAGTTAGTTCAAGAAAAACATTTGATTTCGGCTCAAAAGCTTGTGGTTAAAGTCCATAATTGTCTAATGACCCCTACCCACTTCGCCTTCTCTTCCGCCTTCGTTTTAGGACTAACCGGCCTTGCATTCCACCGAACCCACCTCCTATCCGCCCTATTATGCTTAGAAGGTATAATACTGTCCCTATTTATTGGGCTCTCACTATGAGCCCTAAAGTTGGACTCAACTAGCTTCTCCCCTACCCCCATGCTCCTTCTCGCCTTTTCAGCCTGTGAAGCAAGCGCAGGTTTGGCCTTATTAGTAGCAACAGCTCGAACCCACGGGTCCGACCGACTTCAATCACTAAATCTCCTACAATGCTAAAAATCCTAATCCCAACACTAATGCTGTTCCCAACAACCTGACTTTCCAAGGACAAATGACTTTGGCCCACCACCCTCTGCCACAGCCTAATCATCGCCCTCATTAGCCTGCTTTGACTAAAAAATGCCTCAGAGACAGGCTGAGCCTGTCTTTCCCCCTTCATAGCAACCGACCCCCTCTCTACACCCCTCCTTGTACTCACTTGTTGACTTCTCCCTCTTATAATTATAGCAAGTCAGAACCACACCTCTACAGAGCCAGTCAATCGACAACGTATATACATCACCCTTCTGACATCTCTACAGCTATTCCTTGTTATAGCATTTGGCGCCACCGAGCTTCTCATGTTCTATGTAATGTTTGAAGCCACCCTAATCCCAACTCTAATCCTTATTACACGATGGGGTAACCAAACGGAACGGTTAAATGCGGGAGTGTACTTTCTATTTTATACCCTAGCGGGATCACTTCCCCTACTAGTGGCACTACTCATCATACAAAAAGACGCCGGATCCCTATCGCTATTAACTATTCACTACACAAACCCCACCCCCCTTACCTCTTACGCAGATAAATTATGGTGAGCGGGCTGTTTACTCGCATTCCTAGTAAAGATACCCCTATATGGAGCACACCTGTGACTGCCAAAAGCACATGTTGAAGCCCCAGTTGCAGGCTCAATGGTACTAGCAGCCGTTCTACTAAAACTGGGAGGTTACGGGATGATCCGCATAATAACCATGCTAGAGCCCCTCACTAAGGAGCTGAGCTACCCCTTCATCATCCTGGCATTGTGAGGCGTAATCATAACGGGCTCCACCTGCTTACGCCAACCCGACCTTAAGTCCCTCATTGCTTACTCATCGGTAAGCCACATGGGCCTGGTAGTAGGAGGAATTCTTATTCAAACACCGTGAGGGCTTACAGGCGCCCTCATCCTTATAATTGCACATGGCTTAACTTCCTCTGCCCTCTTCTGTCTTGCTAATACAAACTATGAACGAGTACATAGCCGGACCCTTCTCCTAGCCCGAGGGCTACAAATAGCCCTTCCACTCATAGCAACCTGGTGATTCATTGCCAGCCTGGCCAACCTGGCTCTCCCCCCGCTCCCCAATCTAATAGGAGAACTAATAATTATCACCTCTCTGTTCGGGTGATCTTGATGGACTATTGCACTCACCGGAGCCGGCACTCTTATTACCGCAAGCTACTCTCTTTTTATATTTCTGATAACTCAACGAGGGCCTCTCCCACCACATATCCTCAATCTAAACCCCACCCACACACGAGAGCACCTTACCATAGCCCTCCACCTACTGCCCCTACTATTTCTAGTCCTGAAGCCAGAAGTAATTTGAGGATGAATTGCATGTAGATATAGTTTAACAAAAACATTAGATTGTGATTCTAAAGACAAGAGTTAAAACCCCTTTATCCACCGAGAGAGGCTCGCCAGCAACGAGGACTGCTAATCTCCGTAACCTTGGTTGGACCCCAAGGCTCACTCGTATAGCTCCTAAAGGATAACAGCTCATCCACTGGTCTTAGGAACCAGGAACTCTTGGTGCAAATCCAAGTAGTAGCTATGCACTCTACCTCACTTATTATATCCTCAAGCCTAATCATTATTTTTCTACTTCTTTTACACCCCATTTTTATAACCCTAAGCCCCAACCCGCAAAACCCCGACTGAGCAACCACCTACGTCAAAACATCAGTAGCTCTGGCCTTTTTCATTAGCTTGCTCCCACTATCCCTCTTCCTGAACGAGGGGGCAGAAGCAATTATCACCTCATGAAACTGAATGAACACCACGGTCTTTGATATTAATATTAGCTTTAAATTCGACCACTACTCCGTAATCTTCGTACCCATCGCCCTCTATGTAACATGATCTATCCTAGAATTTGCCTCATGGTACATGCACGCAGACCCATACATAAATCGTTTCTTCAAGTACCTGCTAGTATTTCTGATCGCCATAATTACCCTTGTGACTGCGAACAACCTATTTCAACTCTTTATTGGTTGGGAGGGAGTTGGGATCATATCCTTCCTTCTAATCGGCTGATGATATGGACGAGCAGATGCAAACACAGCTGCCCTCCAAGCAGTCGTGTACAACCGAGTCGGAGACGTGGGACTACTCTTTGCCATGGCGTGAATAGCAATTAACGTCAACTCCTGAGAATTGCAACAGATCTTTATAAGCACAAAAGGCCACGATCTAACATTCCCACTCCTAGGGCTCATCGTTGCCGCAACGGGCAAGTCTGCCCAGTTCGGACTACATCCGTGGCTACCCTCTGCCATAGAGGGCCCCACGCCGGTCTCTGCCCTACTGCATTCAAGCACTATGGTCGTAGCTGGTATCTTTCTCCTAGTGCGAACGAGCCCCCTGATAGAAAATAATGAGATTGCCCTCACCACATGCCTTTGTCTGGGTGCACTTACCACCCTATTCACAGCAACCTGCGCACTCACCCAAAATGACATTAAAAAAATTGTAGCATTCTCCACATCAAGTCAATTGGGCCTAATGATAGTCACAATTGGCCTCAACCAACCACAACTAGCCTTTCTGCATATCTGTACCCACGCTTTCTTCAAAGCTATGCTATTCTTGTGCTCAGGGTCAGTCATCCATAGTCTTAATGATGAGCAGGACATTCGAAAAATGGGAGGGATACACCACCTCACCCCCTTCACCTCCTCTTGCCTAACCCTTGGAAGCCTTGCTCTCACAGGAACCCCCTTCCTAGCCGGCTTCTTCTCGAAGGACGCCATCATTGAAGCACTAAACACTTCACACCTAAACGCCTGAGCCCTTGTCTTAACCTTAATTGCAACCTCATTTACGGCCATCTATAGTCTACGAGTAGTATTTTTTGTCTCTATAGGTCATCCTCGATTCAACTCAATTTCCCCCATCAACGAAAACAACCCTGCGGTTATTAACCCATTAAAACGACTAGCGTGAGGAAGTATTATTGCCGGCCTCCTTATCACCTCAAGCATCACCCCCTTAAAAACCCCTGTCATGTCCATACCCCCTACAATGAAGCTAGCAGCACTATTAGTTACCGTGATCGGACTACTCACCGCCCTAGAACTAGCCCGCCTTACAAGTAAACAATACAAAATATCCCCCAACCTAACCACCCACCACTTCTCGAATATGCTAGGATTCTTCCCACCAATCATCCACCGCCTGACCCCAAAAGCAAACCTTGTCTTAGGCCAAGCACTCGCTAGCCAGACAATTGACCAAACATGGTTAGAAAAAGTAGGACCAAAAGCAATCGCCACCTCAAGTATCCCCTTAATCACAACCACTAGCAATGCTCAACGTGGGATAATCAAAACCTACCTCACCCTATTCATCCTAACCCTATTCCTTGCCGTACTATTGATTACCCCCTACACTGCCCGAAGGGTGCCCCGGCCTAACCCGCGAGTGAGCTCCAATACAACTAATAACGTAAGGAGTAAAACCCATGCACTAATTACCAACATTCCCCCGCCCAAAGAGTACATTAAAGCAACTCCTCCTACATCACCCCGCAGAACGGATATTTCCCCTAAATCGTCGGCTGGCACCCAAGAGAACTCGTACCACCCCCCTCAAAATACACTAGAGACCAAACACACTCCGACCAAATACATGATTATATCAGCTAAAATCGGACCACTCATTCACCCCTCCGGGTAAGGCTCCGCGGCCAAAGCCGCAGAGTAAGCAAACACCACTAGCATCCCCCCCAAATAGATTAAGAACAGCACTAAAGACAAAAAGGGCCCTCCGTGCCCAACCAGCACACCGCACCCCATCCCAGCCACTACAACCAACCCTAGAGCGGCAAAATAGGGAGAAGGGTTAGAGGCCACCGCAACCAGCCCCAAAACTAGCCCGAACAAAAATAAGGATATGATATAAGTCATAATTCCCGCCAGGGCTTTAACCAGGACCAATGGCTTGAAAAACCACCGTTGTAATTCAACTACAAGAACCTCCTAATGGCAAGTCTCCGAAAGACACACCCCCTTCTGAAAATCGCAAATAATGCCCTAGTAGACCTACCGGCCCCATCCAACATCTCAGTATGATGAAACTTTGGGTCCCTGCTAGGGCTCTGCTTAATTACCCAAATCCTAACGGGTCTTTTCCTAGCTATACATTACACCTCGGACATTGCAACGGCCTTCTCCTCCGTAGCCCACATCTGTCGAGACGTGAACTACGGCTGGCTTATTCGAAACTTACACGCCAACGGCGCATCCTTCTTTTTCGTGTGTATCTATGCGCACATCGGGCGTGGGCTCTATTATGGCTCATACCTCTACAAAGAGACCTGAAATATCGGAGTGGTTCTTCTACTTCTAGTTATGATGACCGCTTTCGTAGGTTATGTACTCCCTTGAGGACAGATATCCTTCTGAGGGGCCACTGTTATTACGAATCTTCTGTCTGCCGTACCATATGTAGGAGATGCCTTAGTACAATGAATTTGAGGTGGCTTCTCAGTAGACAATGCTACCCTTACCCGATTCTTCGCCTTCCACTTTCTATTCCCATTCGTCATCGCGGGCGCAACCTTAATCCACCTCCTATTCTTACACGAGACTGGATCAAACAATCCCCTTGGCCTTAACTCAGATGCAGACAAGATCTCATTCCACCCGTACTTCTCATACAAGGACCTCCTAGGCTTTGCAGCCCTCCTCCTTGCCCTAACAGCCCTCGCCCTCTTCTCCCCCAACTTACTGGGGGACCCCGACAACTTCACCCCAGCAAACCCCCTAGTCACCCCACCCCACATTAAACCCGAGTGGTATTTCCTATTTGCCTACGCCATCCTCCGATCCATCCCTAACAAATTAGGGGGAGTTCTGGCCCTATTGTCCTCAATCCTTGTCCTAATGCTGGTCCCGATTCTCCACACATCCAAGCAACGAAGCCTCACGTTTCGCCCCGTTACACAGTTCCTGTTCTGAGCCCTAATCGCAGACGTGGTTATCCTTACTTGAATTGGAGGGATGCCTGTCTCCCATCCATTCATTATCATTGGGCAAGTAGCGTCCTTCCTCTACTTCTTCCTCTTCCTAGTCCTCACCCCTCTGGCAGGATACGCGGAGAATAAAGCACTTGAATGAGCTTGCACTAGTAGCTCAGAGTCAGAGCCCTGGTCTTGTAAACCAGCCGTCGGAGGTTAAAGTCCTCCCTATTGCTCAAAGAAAAGAGATTTTAACTCCCACCCCTGGCTCCCAAAGCCAGGATTCTAAGTTAAACTATTCTTTGCATATACATATATGTATTATCCCCATATATTTATATCAAACATATCAATATGATTTGAGTACATATATGTATTATCACCACATCTAGGTTTTAACCATTCATATGTCACCATATTAATAAGGGGTATACGAAGCATGACACTGAAAATCCAAACGAATAACGAAATTAACATGAAAGAGATTTAAGATTTAACAGTAGAACTCATCAGTAAATATATACTTTTACTCAATACCCCGTTAAATAAAACATTAATGCGCAGTAAGAGCCTACCTACAAGTCCATATCTTAATGCCAACGGTTATTGAAGGTGAGGGACAATGATTGTGGGGGTTTCACTTTGTGAATTATTCCTGGCATTTGGTTCCTACTTCAGGGCCATAGATTGATATTATCCCTCACACTTTCATCGACGCTTGCATAAGTTAATGGTGGAAAACATAAGCGGGAGCAACCCCCATGCCGAGCATTCTTTCCATCGGGCATTTGGTTCCTTTTTTCTTCTTTTCCTTTCAATAGACATTTCACAGTGAACGCGATCTAACAAAAAAGGTGGAACACACCCTAGGACTCCCCGGAATATAACTGAGTTCTGGAAAGACTTTCTTAAAAGAATTGCATATTAGGTTATCATGAGCATAATTGAGGATATTTACCAGTAATATATCTAAGTGTCCCCCTCTCGGCTTTTTAGCGTTAAACCCCCCTACCCCCCTAAACTGCTAGATTGTCTAACACTCCTGTAAACCCCCCGGAACCAGGAAAATCTCTAGTAGTTTTTTACGGTCAAAAAATAGGTTTATTTACATTATTGTAAACATTTTGTTAG